ATTCAAGCTCTTATTTTTGCAACTTTAGCCGCGGCTTATATAGGTGAATCCATGGAGGGCCATCATTGAAATAGTCTTTTTTAGCTTAGCCCACAGCAATGTATAAATGTATATGGTGGGTGGCTCAAGAGAATTACTTAACTTACGGAATAGAATAGGGGAATCTAAATATACAACTATGCCATATACGATCTAGAGTGATAGCAAAAACATTACGATGATATTAAAGAGTCAGGGGAAAAAGATCTAAAAACAAAGATCTTTTTCCTAAAATTCCCCTTTCCTTCACTTAATATCATACTTCGTTTCAATGAATATTCGCTTTAGATTGCTTAGTCCATCTCATTAGTAATTCATTGTTAAAACAATTTGAATATAAGAATTTTTGTCAATAATTCTTGTTGTATAGGTTTACGACGTGTAATTAAATAAAAAAAGGGCGAAATGATTTCCCTTTCAGTTGATTTTATTCAACGATTGACCAAAATATTAATAATAAATAAATAATAAAAATGAATAATTTTTTGATTCAGTTTTATTAATAAATTGCATGAACTTAGATCAATCAAATAATGATATTTCTATACCTATGGAATTAGTCGTCCTAATCAATTTGTCCATTTAGATTTCTCTAGGTGGAATAATAAGAAAAGGTAAGATTCAAAAGAATTTTTAAAAAGGTTTTTTTTTTAGTATTTTAGAAAGGGGCGGGAGGTATCTGTACTTGAATAACTATAAGCGAACCCTTCTAGATGTTTCGACGCTTGATTCTCGAATAGGATTTAATCTAAGATGAATGCTGGGTTTACGTTATGGAAGAAAGACATGTATATGTGATATTAGATATTGCCTAGTGCTAGTTATATATCAAATGAACTAAAGATATATTTTACTACTCTAGGGGATTTTAATAGACTAGAAGTCCTTCCGGCCCCTTGTGACTGTGAATTGAATGAATAAACGGATGAAATCAAGAAATAATTCAACTAACAGTTCGAACCAAGAACAAGAACTGGAAGAACGAAAGTCGTATGGGTTCACAGAGACTCTGTGGCTAAAAAGTAAAAAAGATATATCGAAGTTGTTTTGATGATTCAATAATCTTATTACTTCAATCCGAAGTTCTTAGTTACTTCGACTGGATGAGTCCTAGTGAGGGAATAATTAAGTCATAATTCATTGGTTGATTGTATCATTAACCATTTCTTTTTTTGGTACGAGGAACTTATCATGAATCCACTGATTGCTGCCGCTTCCGTTATTGCTGCTGGATTGGCCGTAGGGCTTGCTTCTATTGGACCTGGAGTTGGTCAAGGGACTGCTGCGGGTCAAGCTGTAGAGGGTATCGCGAGACAGCCTGAGGCAGAGGGAAAAATACGAGGTACGCTATTGCTTAGTCTAGCTTTTATGGAAGCTTTAACAATTTATGGACTGGTTGTAGCATTAGCACTTTTATTTGCAAATCCTTTTGTTTAATCTTAGCTTAGAAATATGAAAAATAAATTTATTTTTCATATTTTATTGCCTTCGACTTGTCGTTTGCTTTTTCAAATTCTATCAAGATTTCCCTCCTCCCATTCTTTATTCTTTGAGAAAAGAACCTACGGGAAGGGCTGATTTGCGGATGAGGAATTAGCCTACTGACTCGCTTTCATCCTTCCCGTTCATAGACCAAGGGAAACTCTTTTTAGTAAGTGTTAGTGTTCCAATAACCAATAAAAGGGCTAGTTCAGTAGTTCATAATTTCTAACTAACTCGAATATTTTTTTATTTTTTTACTCAATTTAAGAAAAAATAAAAGAATAAATAAAATAAAAAGAGGGGCGAAGTGCTACAAAAAGAACTCCGTTCGATTTTTTAGTCTATCTATAAGAGGAGATCATATGAAAAACGTAACCGATCCTTTCGTTTCTTTGGGCCACTGGCCATCTGCCGGGAGTTTCGGGTTTAATACCGATATTTTAGCAACAAATCCAATAAATCTAAGTGTAGTACTTGGTGTATTGATTTTTTTTGGAAAGGGAGTGTGTGCGAGTTGTTTATTTCAAGAATAGGTTGGACCAACCAACTGTATCCTTTTCCGTTATAAGTAGGAAAGAGAGGTGCATGATCTCGCGAATTACTTCTGTATAAATTCATAAATTATATGTAAGAACCATAGCATTTCGCGATTCATTGGTAAATTGATTTTGATTCTCTATTAACCAATAATGTGGAACTATTAACATGGTTAAAACAAACTGTTTGAAGTCTAGACGCAGCATGGTACTCTTTCTACCACTATGTTAATATAGAGGTGGTTTCAAAATAAATATTTTATCGATATAGGATACTCATATTGATAAAATGATTTTAACCGCTTATTGTAAATTGTAAAAACAGGGATTTTACCCCCTTTATCTAATGCTGAATCGACGACCTATTCTAAGTAAGAAGAACTTTTTGGATTTGAAAAAAAAAAGAAACAACTTTGCTGACAATTACATATTTTTTAGTTTGT